CAATATATAAAGCAACGGAGCCATCATAGTATTTTTGAATTCCTCTGAAAGGAAGGGTGGTAAGTTGATCATTTACCGATCGGGGTCTGATCGATCCTATTTTTTTCTTTATTTTATGGAAGGTAAGGGTCAATTTTATTGTAGAGCCGTATGCAATGCATAATGCCCGTACGGTTGTTCGATTCTATCTTTTTTTCTTGTTATTCTTTTATCTTTCTTTGTATCTTCCCCTCATATCATGAAAAATAGAGAATCCTTTTATTATCTTATATTATCAGGGTAATGATCCATCAACCTGCTGGTTCTTTTTCTGAAGTAGCAACGGGAGAATTCATCCTGGAAGTGGGAGAACTGCTGAAACTACGTGAAACCCTGACAAGGGTTTATGTACAAAGAACGGGCAAACCCGTATGGGTTGTATCCGAAGACATGGAAAGAGATGTTTTTATGTCAGCAACAGAGGCCCAAGCTTATGGAATTGTTGATCTTGTAGCGGTTGAATGACAATAGCCTAGATTTCACGTCAATTCTGAAATTCACCCTGCCGAGTTTAATATTAATATTCTATGACTTTTTTTATTATTCTATATTCTATTGAATAAAAGTAATTCATAATCATCCGGTTAGGATCGATCTAAACCAGCCCATTATGTATATGATTCAACATGCCAACGATTAAACAACTTATTAGAAATACAAGACAGCCAATTAGAAATGTCACAAAATCCCCCGCGCTTCGGGGATGCCCTCAGCGTCGAGGAACATGTACTAGGGTGTATGTGCGACTCGTTCAGATCATGAACTAGAACAAAGGAAAGAGAACAATGTTCGAATATCAATGATCAAATAGGATAGACCGGAAAAACGAACTACATTTCCTATCTAAAAATCGATGATATCCCTTTTATTGTGTATGAAATTTATGGTTTCTGTTGGTGTAAATCCACTCACCTCAATTCAAGATGAGAAGCAATTCTCCATTGGTAGCAAATGGTTATCCATTAAGCGGAGGAAATCTTAGTTAAAATAAACCCCTCTTGCAAGAACGGACTAACAGGGTCAGCTACCCAGCCAATCTTCATAATTAAATACCGTTACTGTATAGGTAGAGCTCGTTGTGAAAGACCTATTACTGGATAATTCATGGGTAGAGCCGAAGAATGTGAACTATACAAGTTAGCAATAACATTGATTAAATGAAGTAAAGGCTCCGGTGTATAGAGAAGACCTCACCGTTTAAGAAGTAACCATAGAAACGATGGAATCCACTATTTCTTTATCATTACTTTTCTTTTTTAATACCTAGTATAGTACAATTTCGTATTTCGAGGTGAAATGCCTCGAAAAAAAGAAAAATTGTGGTTGGGAAGGTTATAGTAGCCAAAGCCATTGGAATTATTAGTTTATACATTGGAAAAATCCGTTTTGTTATTCATATACTAGGAAAGGGGCAAAAGAATAACTGAAAGAAAGGAAATCGATTAGTTATTCGTTAAAGTTTCATTTATTCAATGACCAGAATTAGACGGGGATATATCGCTCGGAGACGTAGAACAAAAATTCGTTTATTTGCATCAAGCTTTCGGGGGGCTCATTCAAGACTTACTCGAACTATTACTCAACAAAAAATAAGAGCTTTGGTTTCGGCTCATCGGGATAGGGATAGGCAAAAAATCAATTTTCGTCGTTTGTGGATCACTCGAATAAATGCAGCAATTCGCGAAAGGGGGGTATGCTATAGTTATAGTAGATTCATAAATGATCTGTACAAGAGACAATTGCTTCTTAATCGTAAAATACTTGCACAAATAGCTATATCAAATAGGAATTGTCTTTATATGATTTCCAATGAGATCATAAAAGAAGTAAGTTGGAAGGAATCCACCGGTTAAACGGAGTTGCCCGGAGAATGAACTCCGGGAAGGTCGAATAAAAATGAATAGAAAGAATATGATAAATATGAGAAAGTAGTCAAAATAAAGTAGTCAAAATAAATATGAATCAACACGTTCACTAAAAAAATTTCTTCTTCCCAGATTATTCTTTTTTTTTCTTACGACACAAGAATTCAATCCGGATTCTTGGATTTTTCCAACAAAATAGAAATCCGCGTTTGAGTTCGGATGGGGATTTGAATTCAAGTGAATAAAGAGTAAACCTATCTTTTTCTGGCTCTAAGACTAGGAGTTCTAGTGGTCGACTCGGTTCTTTCAAATTGTTTCTCATTATTAAGAAAAGGTAACAAAGATAAAATACGAGCTTGTTTTATAGCAATAGTAATTAATCGTTGTTGTTTCAAGGTCAATCTATTTACTCGTCTAGATAATATTTTTCCCTGTTCACTAATAAATCGACTAATTAAACTCATGTTTTTATAATCAATTCGATCCCCCGATTGGATCGGGGGCAAACGCTTACGAAAAGATCGCTTGGATTTAAGAAAAGTTCGCTTGGATTTATCCATGGTTTGGTTAGTTTATTTCTTATCCCTAAAATCCTA